GAGATAATGGGTGCAATCCGAAAAAAGATTCATAAGTGGTTGTTAATGGAGTTGAAGATACCAAATTTTGGGGGGTCGGTATCAATTTATGCCTAATTGCTCCACATAGAGTTCCTCTAATCACATTTTCTAAACGAATCAGAGCCAATCCGAATTGATCTTGTAAGAGATCCGCTACAGAACGAATACGTTTATTTTTTAAATGATTCATGTCGTCAAGTGTACCCATTCCAAATTTCATTCCAATCAAATGATCTGCAGCAGCTAATATATCTCGCGGTAGCAAAAATGTATTGTTATGAGGTATATCAAGGTTTAGTCTCTGATTTATATTTAGTCGACCAATCCTTCCTAATTCACATCTTTGTTGAAAGAATTTCTTTTGTAATTCCTTACATAAGGATTCAGAAAATACCGGATCTCCGCCTACACAAGTAAATTGTTGATAAAACTCCAAAATGGCATTTTCCTTTGACCCAATTTTCCTTTTCTCCTTATCATTCAGGAAAGACAAGAAAATTTCAGGGTAGCACACATTTTCTATAATTTCTTTTAGATTCGAACCCATAGCTGATGATAGAACTAGAATAGATATTTTCTGTTTCCTACTCACACGAGCCCATATCCTTGCTTTTCTATCAATCTCTAATTCTACTCTTCCGCCCCAATCGGATATTATAGTACCGGTATATACCGAAATTCCGTTATGGTCCAATTCTGACCGGTAATAGATACCTGGGCTTTGCAATATTTGATTAATTACAATTCTGTATATTCCATTTACTATAGAAGTTCCCGAGGAATTCATTAGAGGAATATTTCCAATAAAAATTGTTTGTTCTTGCATATCCCTAATGTTTTTCCAAATTAATCCTGCGGATACATATAATTCAGAAGAATATGTGAGTGATTCATATATAGCATCTCTTTCTTTTATTAAAGGTTCTACTAATTGATAAGTTTCGACAAATAATTGAAATTCAATTTCTTGATCTGTATCTTCAATTTTTGGAAATTTATTAAGTTCTTCTGTTAAGCCCTCATCAATAAACCTACAAAATCCTTTAAATTGTATCTGATTAAATCCCGGTATTGTAGACATTCCCTCATTTCCATCCCCAAGCATTTTGAATTTCTCCATTTAGTGAAAAAAAAATTCCATTATTGGATCGTTCTTTTTTAAATTCAATTATATAGATCGTCCGGCAATGATGAAATTTCTATTCTGTTTACAGAATCACATAAAATTTTATTTAACTCCATATATGAATATGGTATGGAATGTATGAAATACGCATAAACAGAGAAATAAAGAGAATTTTATACTCAAATTGGAATTTGTAACAGATACAACTAGGAAATAATTGGGAAATTCCACTTAACTTAGACTTATGAAATTTTGTTTTGTATAACAAAACAAAAAGTGATTCAATTTCTACCACATTCAATTTCTCCCACTATTATGATATTACATATTCCAATACAATTAAATATCAGTAAAATAAATAAAATATCTAAAGTATTCGGGATTTGATCTCTTCGATGAGATAAAGAAGCCCAATAATCCGAAACAATATTCAAGTTGATTATTTTAGTTTTAGTACTTAGCTTATTTTCGTGTATTTCATTTTTTATTTAAAGAAAAAATGATTCGCACAGAAGAGTTTTTTTATCTATTTTTTTTATTTTATAATAGAATTCGTATAATATGTTGAAGTGCAGAAGAAGGCTTTATTAAAGATATGTGGATATAATTTAAAGATATGTGGATATAATGATCTATATATACGATATATATCTCTCTTTTTATTGCAGTTTTATTGTGGACAGCACATGTCGTGCTCTAGAAAAATTTCCAATAGGAATCATAGACAGATAAGATATCCGATTAGCTATTCGTGTAAAAATAACTTTTCTGGGGTTTACATATACTTATAATTGTTGTTATAATTGAAATTGAGAAGTATTTTTTTTAAGGAAAAAATGGAGATTCAAATTCAAATCTAAGAATCGTTCATGAATTCACAATCAATAGTTAATGGTTCAAATTTGTCCGGAATTATGGACTGAAAATTCAAATTTCGTTTTTCCTTTCAATAGTCAATAGAAAGAAGATAATAGAAAGAAGATAATGTGTGTTTCGCCATACTATAACAAAATGAATCGAAGGGCTGGATACAATCCAAAAAAGGAAGGTATTCTTTTTTTGTTATTTTAGGAAGGGGATTAAGATTAAAAAAATGGGATTCAAGATGCAAGTAAAAAAGAGGTTTACTACAAAAAAATAAGGGGGGTATTTTAGTCTATTTTCGATCGCCTTGGCGGCATGGCCGAGTGGTAAGGCGGGGGACTGCAAATCCTTTTTCCCCAGTTCAAATCCGGGTGTCGCCTGATCAAAAAAAAAGGGCGCTAAATATCTTATTCCGTTTTACTTTTACTGATATAACTTGTTCAATTTAGAGAAGTATGCATAGGAAAAGGACTCTTGATACTTTCTTGCTTGATTCTATAGGTTTCTATTTTTTATTTAATGAAGAGCAATAAGACTAGTTTTTATTATTCTTACATCTTAGTAAGACTTCCAAAAGCGTTGCTGCAGAGTTTCTTTGTGCTTAATCTTTCCCGGTTCCATAAACAATCATACAAGAACTTCTTATACTTACCTACTTTGGATTTTTTTTTGATTGTTTCATCTTCATTATAAGGTATTGGACAAAATACTTTTTTTGACTCTACGCTAGCGATTCTACTATTATTAGTGAACAATAATGGAAAAATTTCGTCATATTCATATAGATAAGGGACATAATTCACATGGATATAGTAAGTCTCGCTTGGGCTGCTTTAATGGTAGTCTTTACATTTTCCCTTTCACTTGTAGTATGGGGAAGAAGTGGACTATAGGGGTACTACTAATTGAGTTGAGAAATGGAATTTTATTAATTGATCGTTCTCTAAAAACTTTTCAATTAAATTGAATTTAAAGAATTGAATTCAAAATATCTTAATTTCAAAATTATATTAGATTCGAGTGGAGTAATTTATTCTAGAAATAATAAAAAAATATCTGAATAATACCCTTAGTAATCATAATCAAACAGATATTTTAATGATTTCCACGTTCATATTTTGAAAGTAAAAGGAATACCAATTTCCTATCATTTGTTTTTGTTCCAACCGAATTCTTCTTAAATTTTCTATTTCATTTCAATAAACCGACTCTTACTAGAGTTCTATCTTACTAGAGTTCTATATGGACAATGAAAACAGCACAACCCTTTTTTCTTTTTATTAGTTTCTGTTCAAAGTCAAAGAGAAAAGAGAGTAGTTCTTTATATTAGATATTAAAAATATTAGATATTAAAAGTTCTTTTTTTTTGATGGGAAATAAGATAGAGATATTGGTTCTTCAACGGTATACTAAGATATTTTCTTGAAGAAATCACATACTGCGCATTTAAGGCTTAGTTTAGTATTTGTTTGATTATTTGAGAAATACAATTCATATTATATTTTTTCTACTTTATTGACTTGACTCGGTTGATATCATGATTCCAAGATTAAAAATCGGCGGGGTTTACTAATCTGTTTAGTCAAAATCAAAAAAAAGTTTTCATAAAACTCCTTTCCTTAGATAATCTATCAATTGCTCAATCAATTACTTCTTTGGAATGCTAAAAAATGGGTTTTCCTTTATTAATATATATAGTTATACTCAAACTATTCTTTTTTTTCCTTTTTATTTAATATAGATATAATTTAATATATCTATATTAAAAAATTTCGGGATTCATATTGAAAATAATCTGAAATCTAGGGATAGGAATTAGAATCGTAAGAGTCAGAGGCGCCTTTCGACTATTTCAGATTAATTGGAATTAACACAAATCAACGAAAAAATTGAGACTTTATTTATATGACATTTATATGACATATAGATAATGGATATCCAGATATATGAATATGAAGATGAGATCCGGTAGTATGGTAGAAAGAAATCTAGATTTCTTTCTACCATACTATCGGATCTCATAGAATACTGCTGATTTTAGTCCGCTTCTTTCCTTTCACAAAATGGGAATCCTTGTTTTTGTTTAATTATTGATATTAATTAAGAACTAAGAAGTCAAGGGGGGTCATTCAAATTAATTAGTTTGACTAATAGTTTTTACGTATATTATAAGTAAAAAAGCAGTAGGAACTAGAATAAACAGTGCAGTAGCAATAAATGCGAGAATATTTACTTCCATAATTTCATCCTTTCATTTTTCTAGACTTCACACAATAACTCGGGATTTAATCCCATAGAGATGATAAATCTTTCGTCTCTAAATTCAATGGGATGAATTTCATCTCGATGATATCGAATCGGATCAATATCATGAATAACAATATCTTAGTTATCAAATCGCTTCATTGTCGAGAATTAAATAGTATAACATAGAAAGATCTTTTATCCATATCGAATCAAAAAAAGGATTCCTGATCCACCAATGAAATCGAGAATTTCTTTACTTGATTATTTTATTTTGATTTATTATTCTTTTACATTTTTTCTTTTGTATAATGGCTTCCTTATACAATCAGTATTATCTAACTGCCTTTAACTTACATTGGTTACAAACAAACCCAAACAAACAATAGAAGCAAAAAGGGGAAGGAGAGTTAAGTTCTAAACTCCTTTTTGTTAATAATCTAATCTTATTGAAAAACAAAAAGGTTTGATAAAGACAAGTTAGAGTATAAAAAAAAAGATCGAATATGCTACCGAATTCACTTCTTTTATTTTAGAGTTTGTTTTTTCTTCGGTAGAAATCCTTAAACCTAAAAAAGATTATTCATTCCCTCTCTAAGGGGGGTCCTTTTTTGATCTTTATTTTATAAAGATAAAGATCTTTTTTCTTGGATTAGTAATGGGATGCATATAATATATAAAAACTTCAGTGTAGATTTTGAATGAGATAGATTGTTTCAAATTAAAATTAGTAATTAAGGTTACACAAAATCGGATCCAAAAAAGAAGATACTTTTTTCTAATTAAAAAGATTTCATCAAAAAAATGGAATTCATTTTGTATCGTACAAATAAAAATTGCATTTGTGCATATGTTACCGAGAAAGCTATGGCACTCGATTCAATTTTGGACTGGGGTCGGGAGTAATCAAAAAAGCCAAACTCGGTGGGGTATCTCTTGAAATACGGAATATGACATTCCTAATAATTGTACTAATCTACATAGGTCTTTATCCATCAGTACTAAGTGAAGAAATGGAAATTTTTATATTTGCTTTGATGAAAACGAAAATAAATCGAATAAAATAAATATAATAAATAGAAATTAAAGACCTTTTTTGGGAATGAAATTCTTCTATATTGTCCTCCTTTTCCAGAAAATGGAGAGATTAATTGACAGTTTTATTGTATTTTTTTATTGGATTGGATTTGTTTGTATCCATCGGGATTGACGGGGCTCGAACCCGCAGCTTCCGCCTTGACAGGGCGGTGCTCTTACCAATTGAACTACAATCCCAGAGAAATGAAATAAAGTTACAATATACATATTTTTATGATTTATGATTTCATTCAAACCCTTTCTATTGACTTTTTTGATTTTAGATTGGAATCGCCGTGTTGTACCATAGACGCGAGTGGTATATCGATACCCACATGGATATATACTAAGGGCACAAATTACTAGTCATCTTTTTCTTATTTCAAATTAAAAGAAAATTGATTATCAATGAATTTTCTTTCAACGAAAAAAGGTATTTTTTCCATTACTCTTTAATCTTAAATTTTCTAGTTCCAAACCCTAATCAGAAATTTTTACTCTTTTTTTCGTATCAGGCATTTAGAAAGAGCAGAACCCAGGAGTTATATCATTTCATGGCGGATCTGTGAATTATTGGGCCGAGCTGGATTTGAACCAGCGTAGACATATTGCCAACGAATTTACAGTCCGTCCCCATTAACCGCTCGGGCATCGACCCAGGAAGAATAAATTCTAGATTTATAGATATAGATTTAGTAAGAATCCCCGATCAACTTCCTTTCGTAATACCCTACCCCCAGGGGAAGTCGAATCCCCGTTACCTCCTTGAAAGAGAGATGTCCTGAACCGCTAGACGATGGGGGCACGTTTACCTGATCATCAGCATACTATGCTCATAATATCAATAGTTTTTTGAAATTGTCAATATAACTAAATGATAGGACTCGATTCGAAAGATTTTTCCGTCTTTTATATGATTCCATAGAATTTTTTGATTTGTGATTTAGATTCATGAATCATTCATTCTAATCGCCATTATTCATTTTAATTAGAATTTTAATTAGAATATAAAGATAAAAGAAAAAAATAAAATAGAAATTAAGAATAAAAATAATATGAAAGATTCTTTCAGGGAATTGATTGGTCCGCCGAAAAAGGAGGCTTAATCCCATTTCTTCGCTTTCATTCATTGATTCATCACTCCGTTCCGTTGTTTGTTAAGATAGATAAGCATATCTATATCTGACTCTAAACCGGTAAATTAAGAAATGAAAAATCCATAAATCTGAGAAATGAGAAGATGGATAAGTATCAACAAGTTATCAATTTTTTTAAGAATTTGGTTCGGGGGACAAATAGAATCTTTTCATCAGTGATTCGATGAAATATCATGGATTCGTGTTGAATTGTTAGTTACATGTATCAATCAAATTAATTTGGTTATGATCGCGGTCAGGTCAATTCAAAGGGGTTCGGTTTTGAAACAATTCATTGTATTGATCAAATTCAATATCAATAAACCTTTTTTACCTATTTTTACTATATTCACTAGTTTAGTCTAAACCCACTAGGTAAATCAAATTTCTCGTTTATGAATCAATTACTATACTATAGGTTTGTTTACTTCATTTATTTACTTTATTATATATATAGTTAAATATACTTCATAAATATACTTAATTATATTATATTTATATTCTATATATTATATATATTTTATATATTATCTTTTATTATATTTTTAATATATTTATATTATATATTTTTTATGTATATTGACTTTATGATTTGGAGTCTATTTCCATAGATATATCTTACCTGTATGCTGGCTCATTCAGGAATTGAATCAAATGAGCCCCTTTAACTCAGTGGTAGAGTAACGCCATGGTAAGGCGTAAGTCATCGGTTCAAATCTGATAAGGGGCTTCTTTCTTGCTTTGACCTTTTTTTTTTCATAAAACTCCAGCGACAGTATTCTTACTTTGAAGGGAGAATTGGGATATTGTTGATATTTGTAATAAACAAAGTAAGAAACTCTAATAATAAATTTTCAAATTCAAGCAATTAGAAATTCTAAATAACTTAGAATTAGAATAAAATTAAGTTAATATTCTAAATATTTATTTCATTATATTTATTATATATTATACTTTATATTATACTAATTCTATTTATTATATTTATACTAAATAATGATAAGTTGGTTCTTAAATCGCCAAATTTTCCTA